AGTAAGATGCCTGACAAAAGGATTATTTTGATGTAATAAATTAAGTGTAAAATCACTCTTACTATAAATTATAAATCTTAGAATTAAACTAAGCCAAAAGAAATCAAAATTCTTTATGCATCTTACATCAAATTATAAATATGGATTATAAAGAAAGATAAGCTAATTAAAGCTTATGGGCTCATACCCCATCCATGAATAAAATTTCTCTTTCTAATTAAAATAAATTTAACCAAAATGCTAATGATAATAACAATAATTATGTCAGCAACTTCAGCTTTATCATCAAGAAGAATATTAATGACATGAATAATAATAGAAATCAATCTTATAGCATTTTTACCCATCTTGACTAAGTCAAAATCAATAAAAGACCAACCGATAAAATACTTTATTATTCAAAGCCTAGCTTCCTCAATAATATTAATATCTATATTAATAAATTCAATAACTGAGTCCCCCCTCAGTGCTAGAATTATATTAATAAGAAGACTATTAATAAAAATAGGGCTTATTCCATTCCACATATGAGTTCCAATAATTATAAAGACTATAACATGGGAAAACTGCTTGATCATTATAACAATTCAAAAGATCATCCCAACAATGCTAGTATCTCAATTAACAAGATTAAAATTAATAATATTACCAATTTGTGCAAGAATAATTTTTGCTCCAGTAATAGCAATCAAACAATTATCCTTAAAAACCATCATAGCATATTCATCAATCTCAAATTCGCCATGAATAATTATAGCATTAGTAAATTCAAAGTCTTTATTCTTAATATTCTTTTCAGTTTACACTCTCGTAAGATTCTTAATCACAAAAAAATTCAAAGAAATAAATATGATTTTCATAAATCAAATAAATTCAAAAACAAAGAAAAAAAGAATAAGAATCATTATTAATATTTTATCAATAAGAGGAATACCACCAATAATAGGATTTTTCCCTAAATGACTAATTCTTCAATCCACCCTGAGATTTTCCACTTTAATTGCTTCTTCAATAATTAGATCAGCAATTATATCTACTTTCATTTACATAAAAATAATTAGACCAATTATGATAATTTCAAGAAGAATCAAAAAAGATAAAAAAAAAAATGAGACAAAATTAGAAAACGACATCACTATCAACGTATTAGGAACTATGATTCAGATAATGACATCACTATAACGTATTAGGAACTATAATATTTGTAGAAGGATTTAAGTTAAAGAAACTATTAACCTTCAAAGTTAAAATTATATGAATTTATAAGCCTTAGCTTATAAATGCAACATTGAATTTGCAATTCAACTTCATAACTGAATATAAGACTTTATTAATGAGAGGTGAAAAACCTTAAATAAATTTACAATTTACTGCCTAAATCAGCCATCCCATTTAAAATGAAAAAATGACTTTTCTCAACAAATCATAGGGATATCGGCACTCTATATTTTCTATTTGGTTTATGATCAGGAATACTAGGAACAATAATAAGAATAATTATCCGTATAGAGTTGTCTCAACCAGGATTATTAATTAAAAATGATCAAATTTACAATACTATTGTAACATCTCATGCATTTGTAATAATCTTCTTTATAGTTATACCAATTATGATTGGTGGTTTTGGAAATTGACTAGTACCCATAATAATTGGAGCACCAGATATAGCATTCCCACGAATAAATAATATAAGATTTTGACTACTACCCGCATCAATCTCTATACTTATTATTAGATCAACAGCCGGATCAGGAGCAGGAACAGGATGAACAGTATACCCACCATTGTCAAGACAAAGCGCTCATTCAGGTCCATCAGTTGACTTAACAATTTTTTCTCTTCACATTGCAGGTATCAGATCTATTTTAGGAGCAATTAACTTTATTTCTACTATCGTAAACATACGAGTTAAAGAAATAACAATAGAAAAAACCCCCCTTTTCTGTTGATCAGTGTTAATTACAGCAATCCTTCTATTAATTTCGCTTCCTGTACTTGCCGGAGCAATTACAATACTACTTATGGATCGAAACTTTAATACATCATTCTTTGATCCTTCAGGAGGTGGAGACCCTATTTTATATCAACACTTATTCTGATTTTTTGGTCACCCGGAAGTTTATATTCTTATTTTACCCGCATTTGGTTTAATTTCACACATTATTATACACGAAAGAGGAAAAACAATTACATTCGGCCATTTAGGAATAATTTACGCAATAATCTCAATCGGAATTTTAGGATTTATCGTGTGAGCACATCATATGTTTACAGTTGGGATAGATATCGACACACGAGCATATTTCACATCAGCGACTATAGTAATTGCTGTCCCTACAGGAATTAAAATTTTTAGTTGAATTGCAACAATGCAAGGGATCCCATCAAAAAAATCACCTCAAATAATTTGATCTATAGGATTTGTGTTTCTATTCACTATAGGAGGACTAACAGGAGTAATTCTAGCTAACTCTTCTATTGATACAGTCATTCACGATACATACTATGTAGTTGCACATTTCCACTACGTTCTATCAATAGGAGCCGTATTCGCAATTATAGCAAGAACAATTCAATGATTTCCATTATTTACAGGTGCAGTCATAAACAAAAAATGACTAAAAATTCAATTCTCAATTATATTTATTGGAGTAAATACTACATTTTTTCCCCAACATTTTTTAGGACTTGCAGGTATACCACGACGCTACTCTGACTACCCGGATACATTTATATTATGAAACGTAATTTCATCAATTGGATCAATTATTTCTACAACAAGAATTATAATATTTATATTCATTATATGAGAGACAATAACATTCAAACGATTACCAATCTTTAAAAAAAACACAATCTCCTCAATTGAATGATTTTTTCAGACACCTCCTACAGAACACACTTTTAATGAACTGCCAGTACTAACTAAATAACTCTAAGAGTGGCAGAACAGTGCAATGAACTTAAAATTCAATTATAAACAAAATTTCCTTAGAAATTCCAACATGAATAAAAATAAATCTTAACAATAGATCAAGACCAGTTATAGAACAACTTATTTTTTTCAACGATTATACTATAATTACAATTACAAGAATCACAGCAATTGTAATATTTATAATATTTACAATTACAAAAAATAAGTTTTCAAATCGAGTATTATTAGAAAATCAATTAACAGAAACCCTATGAACAATTATGCCAGCAGTATCACTAGTTTTTATTGCAATTCCATCACTTAAAATTCTATATATTATAGAAGAAATTATCAATCCGTCAATTACAATTAAAGCAATTGGACATCAATGGTATTGAAATTATGAATATTCAGATAAAAAAAAAAACACAGAATTTGAGTCCTATATAATTAATGAAAAAGAATTAAAAAAGGAAATATTTCGACTTATTGAAGTAGACAATCGAGTAAAAATTCCTTTTCTTACACAAACACGAATAATTATTACATCATCAGATGTAATCCATTCATGAACTATCCCCTCCGTTGGAGTAAAAATAGATGCAGTTCCAGGACGGCTAAACCAAATCTCATTCACAATAAAAAAACCAGGGCTATTTTTCGGTCAATGCTCAGAAATCTGCGGTACAAATCATAGATTTATACCTATTACATTAGAAAGAATTAATTTAAAAAATTTCATCGAATGAAAAAAAAATAATTCATTAAGTGACTGAAAAGAAAGTAATGGTCTCTTAAACCAAAATATAGTAAAATCGAATACTCTTAATGAAAAAGGAGTTAGTTTAAAAAAAACAATTACTTGTCAAGTAGTAATTACAAAAAATTGTGCACCTTGATACCACAAATATCACCAATTATATGAACATTAATAATAATAATTACATCAATAATAATAATTCAAATAAAATCAATACTATACTTCGAATTTAAAAAAAAAAAAAAAAAAAATGAAGATAAAAAAACTAAAAGAAAAATAATAAATAACTGAAAATGATAACAAGTCTATTTTCATCATTTGATCCTTCAACATCAATTTATCAAATAAACTGAATAATAATATTATCAACAATAATTATCATACCAATAAATTTCTGATTAAAAAAATCGCGAGTAAATATAATTAAAAAAAAATTAGAAAATAAAATGAATGAAGAATTTTATAATGCCACACATCACAAAGAAATAATTCTAATATCAACAAGATTATTTTTCGTAATTTCAATTAATAACATTATAGGAATTTTTCCCTACAACTTTACAGGTACTAGACACATAGCAGTTTCCATATCTATAGCTTTACCTATATGACTTATATTTATAATTTACGGATGAACAAAATTTACAAATGAACTATTTAAACATCTTCTACCAACTGGTACTCCTTCACCCATTATACCTATAATAATTATTATTGAAACCACAGGTAATATTATCCGACCAATCTCATTATCTGTACGATTGACAGCAAATATAATTGCAGGGCATCTTTTAATAACTTTACTAGGAAATATAAATGAAATAAAGATACTAACTCTAATTTTACCAATACAAATTGGATTAACAATATTTGAATCAGCAATTGCATTTATTCAAGCATATGTATTTTCTACACTAATTACATTATATTCTAGAGAAATTCCATATGAAACAAAATCACCCATTCCACCTAGTTACAAAAAGACCATGACCAATTCTAACTTCGATAAACATTATAACTACCTTAACAGGTATAGTAAAATGAACAACACTCAAACAAATAGAAATCATGATTTTAGGAATTGTTTTAACAACATTTTGTTTAATCCTATGATGACGAGATGTAGTACGAGAATCAACTTTTCAAGGAAATCACACAAAAATGGTAACCAAAGGAATTAAATTAGGAATAATTCTATTTATTACATCAGAAGTAATATTTTTCTTCTCATTTTTCTGAAGATTTTTTCATTCAAGACTATCACCCAATATCGAAATTGGTATAAATTGACCACCAAAGTCTATTAAACCATTTAACCCAATAGAAGTACCCCTATTAAATACTATTATTCTATTATCATCAGGGGTTAGAATTACATGAGCTCATCAAGCAATTTTATTAAATAAATTAAATAAAGCAAATAAATCAATTCTTATTACAGTGTTATTAGGTATCTACTTCACTATTTTACAAAAATGGGAATACTCAGAATCAAGATTCACTATTGCAGACTCAATTTACGGTTCGACTTTTTATATAATAACAGGATTTCACGGATTACATGTAATTATTGGAACCATTTTTTTAGCAGTTTGCTTTAGACGAAGAAAAAATATACACTTTTCTCTTAAACATCATATAGGATTTGAAGCAGCAGCTTGATACTGACATTTTGTAGACGTAGTATGACTATTTTTGTATATCAGAGTATATTGATGAGGAAAATAGAATATTCTCTTAGTATAATAAGTATAATTGACTTCCAATCAAAAGGTTAAATCTTAAGAGAATAATAAAAATTGCATGAACAACAATAATTTTAGTAACTGTTATCTTAGTTGTATTCTCAATCACCATTTTAATCTCAAAAAAAAGAAATATAAGACGAGAAAAGAATTCACCTTTTGAATGTGGATTTTCATGTATATCCTCAGCACGAAAACCATTCTCGTCACACTTCTTCATAATTGGTATCCTTTTTTTAATTTTCGACATCGAAATCTCAATCATTTTACCAATAATAAATACTTCAATAACTAACATACAAGAATGATTTACATCAAGAATAATCACAATAATTATTTTAATTTTAGGACTAGTAAACGAATGAAATACAGGCATATTAGAATGAACAAAATAAAAACAAGGAGTATAGTTAAAATAACATCTTTTTTGCAAAAAGAAATTATTGAATTAATCAATTTCTCTTAAGTTAAAGTAAAGAAGTAAAATACATTTAATTTCGACTTAAAATTAGAGCATTAAGCTCCATACTTAAATTAATTGAAGCTAATAAAGAAGCATTCCACTGTTAATGGAAAAATTGATTTTTAAAAATCCAATTAAAAGAATAAATATAAAGAAGCCGCTAACTATCTTTTAAGTGTTAAATCACTTTATTCTTAAATTTATATAGTTTAAAATAAAACATTATATTTTCAATATAAAGAAAAAATAAATTTTTATAAATAAATTATTTATTTAAGGGTAAAAACCATCTTAACATTTTCAAAGTTAAACTATTAAATTTAAGCTACCTAAATAAAATTTAAAAATTAAAAACAACTAAAAAAATAAAAAAAAAAGAAAAAGAAACTATGTAAAAATAAAATGTATTCAAAGAAAAACTATCAAAAACTATTGAAACCCAATTCAAAAACCCTAAAAAACCTCCTGAAACAAAATATTCTAATCAACCAGAATCAACTAAACCATATAAAAATGATCTAAAATTAAAAAAACGAAAAATGAAAAATCTAGAAGAAAAATAATTTAAAAATCATATAGAACCAAAAAAAAAAAAAAAAAAAAAACCGCAATAAAAAAAAAAATTAAAAAAACCAAGAAAAAAAAAAAAACAAAAAAAAAAAATGAAAAGAATTAAAACCCTAAAAAAAAAATTAACAATAAAAATGAAATCTCTAAATAATCAAAAAATTAAAGAACCACCAAATAAAGAAAAGAAAAAAAGAAGAAAAAGAGAAAAATTTATATAAAATCTATAATGAAATGATATTAAAGGAAAAAAAAAAGAATTAGAAAAAAATAAATAATAAAACAAACGCAATCTATAAAAAATAGTTAAACTAATAGAAAGACAAAAAAAAAAAAAAAAAAAAAAACCTGTTTCTCTCAATACAATTAACTCAAACACAAAATCCTTAGAATAAAAACCAGACAAAAAAGGAACACCACATAAACAAATAGAAGAAATAAAAAAACAAGAAGAAATATAAGGACACTGTGTTAAAAGACCACCTATAAATCGAATATCTTGATTACCAAAAAAACAATGAATAAAAAACCCCGAACAAAGAAAAAGCAAGGACTTAAAAACAGCGTGAATTAATAAATGTATAAAACAAAGAGTTAAAGAACCAAAAGAAAGAACAAAAAATATAAAACCCAACTGTCTTAAAGTAGAAAAAGCAATAATCTTCTTCAAGTCATTTTCTACACAAGCATTAAGACCAGCTAAAAATATAGTTACTAGAGAAATAAATATTAAAAAAAAAGTATCAAAATTGTAAATATAGTAATTAAAACGAATAATTAGATAAACACCTGAAGTTACTAAAGTTGAAGAATGAACTAAAGAAGATACAGGAGTAGGTGCAGCTATTGCTGCAGGTAACCAAAAACAAAAGGGAAACTGAGCACTCCTAGTAAAAGAAGCAAACAAAATCAAATAAATAATTAAAGAAAAATAATAATCAAAAAAATCGATGTAAAAAATGTAATGTCAAGAACCAAAATTAAAAAAAAAACCGATTGACAAAATCAAAAATACATCACCAACACGATTCATAAATACAGTAATTAATCCAGATGAAAGGGAAATTTTATTTTGATAATAAATAATCAAACAATAAGAAACCAAACCTAAACCATCTCAACCGAGAAGCAAACAAACTAAATCAGGTATAAGAATAAAAAAAACTATTCTCAAAATAAAAAAAAAAACAAAATAAAAAAAACGAACAATATTTTTATCACCATTTATATAACCAATTCTATAAAAAAGGACAGAACCAGAGATTAAAAAAACAAAAGATATAAAAATCAAAGAAACCCAATCAAATAAAAAAATTAAAGTAACAGAACATCTATTAAAGAAAAAATTACTCACTCAAAAAAATACAAAAGATCAAATTCATAAAAATAAATACCAAAAAAAAAAAAAAAAAAAAGAAAAAAAAAAAAAAAAAAACATTTAAACAAAACAACACAGTCCAACCTCAAAAAGATCTTTAGAACCACAATCTAAAATTTTAATTTAAACTAATAGGACAAAAAAAAAAAAAATAAATCAAATATTATAAAAATAACAGGATAAAAATGAAGAAAAAGAACATAAAATTCACGAACATAACAAAAAAAACAATAATTTAACAAATTAGAATTTACACCATGCTGTCTCAAAAAAAAAATTCTTAATCTATAACAAGCAGATAAAAAAAAAATAAAAATGAAATAATAAAAAGTATTAAAACTCCAAGAAATAAGACCAAAAAGAAGAGAAATTTCAGAAAATAAATTAATTCTAGGAGGACATGACATATTTAAAATACAAAAAATAAACCAGAATAAAGACAAAGAAGGTAAAAAATTTACAAGACCCCTAACCAAGAAAAATCTTCGTCTCCCTAAACGATCATAAACAATACCAACTAAAAAAAAAAGACCAGAAGAAACAAATCCATGACCTAATATAAAAACAACTGAACCTAACAAACCTCAAGAAGTCATAGTAAATAAACCACCAATGACTACACTTATATGACAAACGGAAGAATAAGCAATTAAAATTTTTAAATCTCTTTGAACTAAACAAAACAATCTTACCAAAAGACAACCATAAAGTCTCAAACTAACAAAAAATCTACCATAATCAAACAAAAAAAAATATAAAAAAGATATTGAACGAATAAAACCATAACCACCTAATTTTAACAAAACACCAGCTAAAATCATCGAACCTCTAACAGGAGCTTCAACATGAGCCCTAGGTAACCATAAATGAACCCCAAACAAAGGAAATTTTACCAAAAAAGAGAAAAGAATAAAAAATATAAAAAAGTCACCAAATAACCTAAAATCCAAAAAATAAAAAAAAGAACCAAAAATAGAATGAATGTAAAGAATACATAAAAGAAAAGGAAATGAAACAAACAAAGTATAAAAAATAAAATAAAAACCAGCTATTAAACGCTCAGGCTGAAACCCTCAACCAAAAATGATTAAAAAAACAGGAATGAGAGAACCCTCAAAAAAAAAATAAAAGTAAAAAAAATCTATAACTAAAAACACAACAAAAAGTATAAATAAAAGAAAAGAAACACAAAACAAGTAAAAGGAAGAAAAAGGAATTTTTATACGAATTACAGAACAAAGTATTAAAATACAAATTCAGATTCTCAAATTACAAAAAAGATAAGATAGTCTGTCTAAACCAAAAATATAAGAAACAAAAGAAGAAAAACCATCAAAAAATAAACTATTAAAAAAAAAAAAAAAAAAAAAAAAAAAAAAAAAAAAAAACCCATAGATATAAACTGATCAAACATTAAAATATGAAAGAGGGATCAAAAAAAATATATAAAAAATGAACCTTAACATAAAACCAAATTATCAACATAACAATTGTCAGACCTACGAAATAGAAAAACAATTAAAGAAAGACCTAATACACCTTCACAAACTCCTAAAACCAAAAAAACAACACCAAAAAAAAAATCAAAAAAACAAAAATAAAAAAAGTAATACATAAAAAAAAAAATTGATAAAATAACAAATTCAAGTCTTAAAAGAGATAAAAGAAAATGCTTACGAACTAAAATTAAACTAAGAACACCAGATAAAAAAATAAAAAATCTTAACATAAGTTTAAATAGTTTAAGAAAAACATTGGTCTTGTAAACCAAAAATAGTATAAATAACTTTAAAACAAAATAATTTTATCAGTAAAGAAAATAAACTCATCTTTAGTCTCCAAAACTAATATTCTTAATTAAAATACTTACTGAATCATAAGAAAAATAATTATTGTAATTTCAGTTATTACTACCACAATGAAACATCCTATTTCAATAGGATCAATATTAATAATTCAAACAATTTTAGTTTCAAATAAAATTTTTAAAGAATCTAATATGTCATGATTTGCTTATATCCTATTTATTACAATTATTGGAGGAATAATAATTATATTCATATACATGTCAAGAATTGCATCAAACGAAAAATTCTCAGTCACAATAAAACAATTAATACTAATGACTATCATTATCGCTATAACTATAATTATAATAAGAGAATCATCAATAGAACAATTTAATAAAATTCTAGAAAAAAAAGAATTAATAATTCAAAAAGAAGAAACCATATATAGTATTAAATTTTTCAATTTAAATAAAATAAACCTTACAATTATTACAATAATCATCCTATTATTAACAATAATTATTGTAACAAATATTGCTTCAACATTTGAAGGACCACTGAAAAAAACTTATGTTTAAACCAAAACGTAAACTTACACCAATCAATAACTTCATTATTGATTTACCATCACCCTCAAATATTTCAACCTGATGAAATTTTGGTTCACTTTTAGGAATTTGCCTAATAATACAAATTATTACAGGAATTTTTTTATCTATACATTATACTCCTAACATTAACAATGCATTTAAAAGTGTAATTCATATTACTCGAGATGTAAATTATGGATGATTAATTCGAAATATTCATGCAAATGGGGCATCACTATTTTTTCTTCTTACATTTCTTCATGCAGGTCGAGGTCTGTATTATGGATCATTTAAACTTAAAAAAACATGAATCTCAGGAACAATCATTATATTAATACTAATGGCAACAGCATTCCTGGGATACGTATTGCCATGAGGACAGATATCATTTTGAGGAGCTACAGTAATTACTAATCTTATTTCAGCAATTCCATACATGGGTGATATAATCGTGAAATGAATATGAGGGGGGTTTGCTGTAGATAATCCTACATTAAACCGATTTTTTTCATTTCACTTTATTCTACCATTCTTGTTAAGAATAATAGTAATAACCCATTTAATTTTTTTACACGAAACAGGATCATCAAATCCCCTAGGTACAAAAAACAATATTGATAAAATTCCTTTCCACCCTTATTTCTCTATTAAAGATATTCTAGGTATAGTAATTACAATATCAATATTTTCATTAATTATTAATACTAACCCTTTCATCACAATAGACCCAGAAAATTTTACTCCAGCAAATCCAATAATTACACCCATTCATATTCAACCAGAGTGATATTTTTTATTCGCTTATGCAATTCTTCGATCAATCCCTAGAAAATTAGGAGGAGTAATTGCTCTAGCAATATCAATTATAATTTTAATTTCACTGCCATTCTCAATAAAAAATAAATTTCAAAGAACAAAAATATACCCAACAAATAAACCAATATTCTGAATTTTCATTAATACTTTTATTTTACTTACATGAATTGGTATACGCCCAGTAGAAGAACCCTATATTCTTACAGGACAGATTTTAACAATTATTTACTTCTCAATATTTATTTTAATACCATTAAATACAAAAATATGAGATAAAATAACCAAAATTAATTAAGTTAATAAGCTCTAAAGCGTTATGTCTTGAAAACATAAAAAAGATTAAATAAAATCTATTAACTTACTAAAAAAAATGAAAAAAATATTAAAATCCTAAGAGAAATAAAAAAAATTATGTAATTTAAAACTACAGGTAAAAAACATTTTCAAGACAAATACATCAACTTGTCATAACGATATCGAGGAAATGAGCCACGAACTCAAATAAAACAAAAAACTAAAAAAACAAATTTTAAAAAAAAAAAGATTCTTATTAAATCAGAACCAAAAAAAACGACAACACAAAAAAATCTCATAAACATTATATTTCTATATTCAGATAAAAAAAATAAAGAAAATCTAAAAGATCTATACTCGACATTAAAACCAGAAACAAGTTCAGACTCACCCTCAGAAAAATCAAAGGGAGAACGTATAGTTTCAGCTAAACAACAAGAAAAAAAAACAAAAAATAAAGGAAAACTTAAAAAAAAAAATCAAACATAAAACTGAAAATGATAATAATCAACTAAATTAAAACTACCAGAAAAAAGAATAAAACAAATGATAATTAAAAAGAAACAAACTTCATAAGAAATTCTCTGAGCAACAGAACGTAAACAACCAAGCATAGAATATACAGAATTTGAACTTCATCCAGAAACCATAATGATATAAACACCTAAACCAGAAACACATAAAAAAAATAATAATCCATAAACAAAAGAAACAAAATTAAAAAAAAAAGGATAAAGAAATCAAAATAATAAAGAAATAGATAAACCAACTACAGGAATAAAATAATAAATAAAATAATTACCAAAAATAAGAAAATAAAATTCCTTTCTAAAGAGTTTAATAGCGTCAGAAAAAGGTTGTAAAAGTCCCAAAAAACCAACCTTATTAGGACCCCTGCGAAACTGAATATAACCCAAAATTTTTCGTTCAAATAAAGTAAAAAAAGCAACACCCAAAAGAACAAACAAAAATAAAAAAAGAATTCTAAAAAAAAACATATACTAACTGTGTAAATACACATTATTAAATTCTAAATTTAAAGCACTTAATCTGCCAAGTTAGTTAAAATAAATATTACCCCCCAAAAGTCCTTTCGTACTAATCAGAAGAAACAGAAAGAAGATAGAAACCAACCTGGCTTACACCGGTTTGAACTCAGATCATGTAAATTTTTAAAGGTCGAACAGACCCAGTTTTGTAAAACCTACCCCACAAACACAACTTAATCCAACATCGAGGTCGCAAACTTATTCATCGATTAGAACTCTCCAAATAAATAACGCTGTTATCCCTAAGGTATCTTTATCTTTTAATCAAAAAAAAGGATCAAAAAAAACATAAATGAATGTAAAAATAAAACAAAGTTTAAAATTTTGTAAATCACCCCAACTAAAAAAAATTAAAAATCTATATATAAAACAACAAAAAGAAAGAAAAATTAATATTTTAAAGATCTATAGGGTCTTATCGTCCCTCTAAAAAATTTAAGTATTTTAACTTAATTCATAAATTCAAAATATTTTAATTAATAAAGTAAATTTCTCGTTCAACCATTCATTCCAGACCTCAATTAAAAGACTAATTATTATGCTACCTTTGCACAGTTAAAATACTGCGGCTATTTAAATTATCATTGAGCAGGTTAAACCTTTAAAAAAAAACTAAAAGACATGTTTTTGATAAACAGGCGAAAATTTATATTTGCCGAGTTCATAAAAAAAAAATTAAATTTTACTAATTCAATCATTATCAAAATAAAAAAAATTAAATAAAAAAGTCCAATAAATAATTAAATAAAAAAAAATAAAAAAAAAAATTTTTTAAAAACTTAAAATGATGGAAAATTATAATCCTACAAATTTGAAAATAAAAAAAAATTATAATAAAAAAAAGAGCTTATCCCCCTAAATCTTAGAAATCAAAAAAAAAAAAAATAACAAAAGATATCCTTAATTAAATTAAAATCTCAGACAACCAGATAAAACATTGAACGGATTTCATTTCAAAACTATATAAAATTTATAAATATTTATTCAACAATAAAATTCAAAATTATATAGATCCCTAAATGATTCGGGAAAAAAAAATAAATTTTTAAAATTAATTAACCCTGACACAAAAGGTAAAAAAAAAAATTCATCTTCAAAAAGTTAAGAAAAATAAACCTTGACAGTTAAATAAACTAAATTAAAAAAAATTGTATCAAAAAAAATAATGAACAAAAAAATAAACTTTTATAAAAAAAAAAAAAAAAAAAAAAAAAAAAAAAAAGAAAACTCAAGCTCTGTTGGATTGAACAACAAAAGTCTTTTTTGTAAAAAAAGAATAACCCAAGCCCGATTCTAGATACACTTTCCAGTACATCTACTTTGTTACGACTTATCTCAATTTATGAGAGTGACGGGCGATATGTACATAATTAAGAGCTAAATTCAAAAAATTTAATAAAAAAAATTACTTTCAAATCCAAATTCAAAACATTCACAAAAAAATTATCCGCTAACAATAATAAAAGTAACCCATAAAAACTTTATTATAACTGCACCTTGACCTAACATAAATCTTTAAAAAAAAAAGAAAATGAATTATCATTACATTCAACGACAGAGATATACAAGAAAAATAAAGTGAAATTAATCGTGGACTATCATTCAAATTACAGGTTCCTCTGAAAAGATTTAAAAACCGCCAGATCCATTGAATTTCAAAAAAAAATTTACTACCCAGAAAAGTAAAACTAATCTAAAATAACAGGGTATCTAATCCTGGTCTATTAAAAGCTTAAACAGAATAAAAGAGATAATAAATATAAATTTCACCCAAATAAAATATATTCTTAAAAAAACTGCTAACTGAAAAAATTAACTTAAACAAAATGTATAACCGCGAATGCTGGCACAAATTTATTCTGACTTAAATAAATTACTCAAATTAAAATATTAATAAAAAATAAAAATTAAACACTGAAAATTAAGTAATTACCCATTTAGAACAAAACCACTCACAAAAATTTACATGCAAACAAATAATTAAATTAATTTAATAACAAGAATCAAATTATTTACTGAAATTATAAGCGTCATGGCACTTTAATCTCTCCTCCCTAAAAGAAAATTTATTCCCCTCCAATAAATTTAACTTACACAGGTATAACTACCCAAAAAAAAAACAAATACAAAAAAACTCTTTAAAAAAAACAGGAAAAAAAGTAACGAAATTGATTCTTGCATAATTATTTACTGAAATTATAAGCGTCATGGCACTTTAATCTCTCCTCCCTAAAAGAAAATTTATTCCCCCCCAATAAATTTAGCTTAAACAGGCATACCTACCCAAAAAAAAAACAAATACAAAAAAACTCTTTAAAAAAAACAGGAAAAAAAGTAACGAAATTGATTCTTGCATAATTATTTACTGAAATTATAAGCGTCATGGCACTTTAATCTCTCCTCCCTAAAAGAAAATTTATTCCCCTCCAATAAATTTAACTTACACAGGTATAACTACCCAAAAAAAAAACAAATACAAAAAAACTCTTTAAAAAAAACAGGAAAAAAAGTAACGAAATTGATTCTTGCATAATTATTTACTGAAATTATAAGCGTCATGGCACTTTAAAATCACAAAGCAAGAAAAATAGTAATGAAAAAAAAATGGACTCTTTAATAATATATTTATTAAGATATAAACATATAAATGATATATTAATTTAAAACATAATTAATAGAATAAATTTTATTTAATGTAAACATTACCCCCCCCATAAATTTAGTTTAAATAGGTATATCTATTTAAATTTTTTTATTAATGTAATAATTTAAATATATAATATAAATTTTAATAATATATAATAAAATATTTTATTTATATGTTTATATCTTAATAAATTTCGATGTTGACGTGACCTTAAATATTTTAAAAATATAGTATTTTGATAATACAAAAATGTACATTATTGTTTTTTTTGTTATGTTCGTGAATTTTATGTTCTTTTTCTTCATTTTTATCCTGTTAATTTTTATAATATTATAATATATTTATTTTTTTTTAGTATAATGATAATTATAATATTCTTCATACTAATAATAAAATATTTTATTATAACAAAAAAATAAATCCCACTAAATTAATAATCAAAAAAAAAAATCAAACAAAAAAAACGATATTTTAAACAAATTTTCAACAATTTAAACAAAAAAAGCTTAAAAATCAACATTTTAAACAAAATTATCAAACTTTTTTCCAAATTTTTATAATAATAAATAGAAAAATTAACAATAAAAATCAATAACCAAATAAATTCAAAGTTTTTCAAAAAAATTATACTAAAAATTTAGTTTTAAACAATTATTAATGTAACGTATTATTTTTTTTTCGTTAAAAATAAAAAAAAATAAAAAAAAAATTGA